AAACTACCAAATTGAAGAAATTGTCAGAATTTTTCTAGGATCAATAAATTAAGAAATTCTGGTTTTACTGTTATAGAACATAGGGGAGTAATGCATTGGTATGAATAGAGCAAAAGAGAAAAGAAAAATGAGGGGAGTGATGACTCCTATCTAGTTTTATACAATCTTTCTCTATTACTCTATTCTTTTTTTTTTTATTTCCTTAATTTGATTTCGTTTGATTAGAGTGAAAGTGAAACTCCTTAAAAACCCCCGCTTTCTTTAAAATATCCTGAACCGTTTCTGTAGGTTGAGCACCTTTCTCAAGGAAATATAGAATAGCAGGAACATTTAAATAAGTTTGATTCTTTATCGGATCATAAAAACCCACTTTCCGAAGATCTCGCCCTTCTCTTCGGGACCGAACATCAATTGCAACGATTCGATAGACGGCTCATTGGGATAGATGTAAAAAAAGAACCCCCCCCCCTAGAAACGTATAGGAAGTTTTCTCCTCGTACGGCTCGTTAAAAATGATTCGAAGTTCTACTTAATGTATAGGATGTATAGGATTACATACAATCACAAATGGGTCTATAAAATGGTTAAATAAATTATATTTTGATTTAAATCCCCCCTTTTTAGTCTTACTTCTTAAAAAAAAAGAATTTGTACTCATAACTCAAGTTAGATAACTCTCAAGTGGCTCAAAGGAAAATATTTAAGCATTTCATTTATTGAGTGGTCTTTAAACCCCCTTTTTGTTTCTTTCGTTTCAAATCTATTTGCATTTTTATTATGATCCGATTATGGAAACAATGGAAAAGCTCTTTTCTTGTTTTGGGATCCTTTAATCTTTGTTTTAAATCATTAGGTTTAGACATAACTTCGGTGATTCTTAATCCTTTCAAAATGGCAGCAACATACCTTTTTTTACGATTGATTTCTAGTAAAGAATCATAGAAAGGGTTGATTCTTATGCGATACACTTTGTATGGAAAGATTTTTTTTTCAATTCCAAGAAATTTTATTTTAGATTGGGAACGTAAAACCTTTTCGATTTCTCTATCAACGATATACTTACGAAGTTGTTCCAATTTATTGATTGGCATTAACCATAGACCCTTGCCCCGGAGAAATGAATCAATACTTTCTACTCGAGCTCCATCATGGACTATTTCCATTACAACCCAATGGGGTTTCTAGCTAAACAGAATAAATGATGTCGAGTCAAGAGCACTTTCATTCTTTCTTATATAAAATGGTGGATGTAAAAATCCACAATGGATCATGTCTTTCAAGTCGCACGTTGCTTTCTACCACATCGTTTCAAACGAAGTTTTACCATAACATTTCTCTAATTTGGAACCGGTATGGAATTGATTCAATTATGGAATCGTGAATAATCATTGGTGCATTCGCTACATCGTAATCTATCGCTTTTCTTCTAGCTTTTCTTCTAGATAGATGGATAGAAATTTTTCTGAAGAGGTTTTAGCACGAATTCAACGTAACCCCAATTTTATTGTATAGTATAAATGCAAGATTTTTTTAATTATCAAAATTATTAAAATTATTATATAAATAAAATATAAATAAAAAAGGGTTCCTATCTATATCTATCAGATAGATTAAACAATTGTTACTCTTATAGATATTCTATGTGAAATATGGTTAGATATTCAAATTTGTTCTTTCAATTTAAGAGATCATAAAATTTTTGTTTCACAACGAAAAACTGCTCTTACTGAAATAGAATTATAGAGCAATAATAATATATACATATAGACTATGCATTTCCTAGTTTTATATATGTATTTTCATATTTTGTTTAACTTAAGATTCAGTAATCTTTCTATAAGATTGTCATAAAAGAAATAAAGGAAAAAGGAAAGTGAATAAAATGAATGAATTCCTCTATCTCAATTCTGCCCACTCCTTCCATCGATTTCTAATTATTCATTAGAGTCAAACACGAAATACCTAAAAGTTCAAATAAAAAAGATCGCGTCATTTTCTTATTTATTAATGAAATTCGGACAAACAAAGATATTCAACTTAAGACGTCCCCTTTCTAATTAATTTCAATCTACTCTAAAAATGAGATAGGAATCAAAAATCATAAAAAAAAGAAATAAGCATCGCATTCTATTCAATATTAGACCTTTTAACATAAACAGAAAGTTGTTCACAAGAATCTTATTCTACTTATTTTTATAATAATCAAATTTATATTTAGAGTGGAATATGATCTGGGACGGAAGGATTCGAACCTCCGAATACCGGGATCAAAACCCGCTGCCTTACCACTTGGCCACGCCCCATTTAAATTTGGATTCGACACTAATAAAGAATAGTGCTGGTATTAGTTGATCGTCAATTCTCATTCAAATATCTAATTTAGAGAATCTATTCTTGCTAATATTTTGATACGTATATATATAGAATAAAATTCAATTTCTTGATCATTACATATAATTCAATTAAGATATTGTATGAAAGTCGAATTTCTTCTATTCTATTTGAGAGTGGGAGGGTTTTTGATTGGGTGAATTCAAAGACAAAGAAGAATTTTTTCTACCTTACTTTCTTCTTTTTGACTTCATATCAATAACTCAATCAAAATGAAATTATCTCCAAGAACAAAAAAATGCCTGTTATGCTTAATATCTTTAGTTTGACCTGTATTAATTCGGCTCTTTATTCGAATAATTTTGTCTTCGCCAAATTGCCGGAGGCCTATGCTTTTTTGAATCCGATTGTAGATGTTATGCCAGTCATACCTCTGTTTTTTTTTCTCTTAGCCTTTGTTTGGCAAGCTGCTGTAAGTTTTCGCTGAGATCTTTAATATTATCCTAGAAAATTCAGGATTTATTTCGAAGATTTTATCAATTGGATCAAATAAGTCTCACAATAATGAACCCTCAATTCAAAGAAACTCTTGATTAGACGCGATAAATCTAAATCACCCCATTCAGACCCCATTTTGTTTTCCAATGAAAGACACTAATCCTATTAGTATCCGAATCTTCGAGAATATATAATTCTAATTTTGGGTATGAAATGCAATTTTAGTAATGAAAGACTCTTATGACAAAAGAATTTTCATAAATTCATAAATTTTTCTATTTCTAGAAAACGCCTCATTCATTTCGTGATGTCAAAATAGAATTAGGGTATGTGGTATAAAAACAGACTATCTATTCCCCCTTTTCAAAAAAAAAAAAAAATGATCTTGGAGATTGTGTAATGCTTACTCTCAAACTTTTCGTTTATACAGTAGTGATATTCTTTGTTTCTCTCTTCATCTTTGGATTCCTATCTAATGATCCGGGGCGTAATCCTGGACGTGAAGAATAAAATGAAAAATGATTTGAAAATTTGGAAAGATCAATGACATTCAAATATCAAGTCATCGAGGGAGGCGGAAAGAGAGGGATTCGAACCCTCGGTACAAATAACTTGTACAACGGATTAGCAATCCGCCGCTTTCGTCCACTCAGCCATCTCTCCCAATTGAAAAAAAGACTATGTTAGATTACACATAAAGTAAGGATTTAAAAAGGCTTTCTTTCTATCTTTTTATTATATAGATTAGATATGTATAACTTTTATCAGTAATTCCATTTAGATAAAGTAAGAGCTAAAAAGATCCAATTGTTTTCATTTTGATCGAAAAGGCACTTTTCTTTTACTCCCGCCCCCGGCCCGGCTAGGTATTGACCTAGTCAGGGCCCTTTGCCAAGTCCTTTTTTTGTTCCAACGAATGATCGATAAAACCCTTGATCGGGTTTGAAAACGGAAAGACTTGTTAGTAAATTTAAACAACTCGAAAGTGTGATTTCTTATTATTTTCTTCTTTTTTTTTTTACTTTTTACTTACTGTGTTTTATATTTTTTTGTAATAAAAAAGAGATATAGAATAAAAAAAAAAACTCTGGACTCTTACACAACGCATTTTTATAGTATTATTTTGGTGCTTTTAGTGAATCGTCTCTATCAAAATGACTTTAGTAAAAAAAAGAAATTCTTATTTAATTTGAGTTATTTAATCTTTTCCTAATTGAATCCCGCAAACAAAAAAAGAAAGTTAACACTCTAATTTTCATGATTCGTTTAGGATCCTATTTTGATTACGCCAAATGCCTCTGTTCGACAAAAGATCCATTTGTATACAATAATCACATTGTAGCGGGTATAGTTTAGTGGTAAAAGTGTGATTCGTTCTATTAATCCCCTTAATAGTTAAGGGGTCCCTCGGTTTAATTTCATTTATATTCCGATTAAACACTTTTTTTCTTAAAAGGATTTAATCCTTTACCTCTCAATGACTGATTCGAGGAAAAATAGAAATTCTCGTGATTTGTATCCAAAGGTCAATTGTAAATTGAAAATTGGATTCGAAAATTGCGAAACATAATTATTGAATTGGAAGTATTAATCCAATTTACAAATTATGAATAAAGATCCATGGCTGAAGATAGAAAAGTGGATTTCTAACCGTAACTAAATCTTCAATTTTGAGTTGATAGAGAATAAATTGAAGCAAAATAGCTATTAAATGATGACTTTGATTTACTAGAGACATCGACATATTGTTTTAGCTCGGTGGGAACAAAGTACTTTTCCTAAGGATTTTTTGAAATAGAAATAAAGAACGAAGGAATTAGAAAGATTGTTACAATTATCTTATTCTAGCGGGATCATCTAAAAAGCAAGTCTTTTTGAATTCAATGTATTCAGACAAAAAAGCTAACATAGATGTTATGGGTAGAATTTTCATTCACATCTTTTCGATCTTTAGATCTAGGAATTTATCCATCTTCCATAAAGGAGCCGAATGAAACCAAAGTTTCATGTTCGGTTTTGAATTAGAGACGTTAAAAATGTTGAATTGAATCGGCGTCGACTATAACCCCTAGCCTTCCAAGCTAACGATGCGGGTTCGATTCCCGCTACCCGCTTTAGACCCTCTCTTATCGAATTCATATATTCATTCTTTATATTTCTTCCTATTACTA